CTGGTCAGAGAAAGGTATATCTTATATGGGATTTTAAGAGTAGAGTAGGATGTGAGTATTACTGAGTGGCTGTTATGGTGGGTGTTAGTTATTTTTAATTTATAGAAAGCTGATAGGTGAGAATCTGGTATCGGGAATTATGAATTTCAGACCACCCGTGCGGACATACTGATGAGAGAGTCAAATTAATTTTAACCAAATAAGAGAATAAGATTCCTAATTAAATAAAAACCAAAATTGATCAAAAGGGATTGAAAGTTCTTGTTAAATTCTGTATTAAAAATTATTATGTCCAGCAAGCATAAAAAGAATGTCCTATAAGCATTAATGGAACTTGTAAGACGAGAATATGACCTAAAGTCCAGCTACAATTGAATTGACTGGGACGGGGCCTCTGACGGCCAATGGTGAGTGGAAGCATACCCCAAAAATAAAAACCACTAAAGGCATGACAGTGCAGTTATGTTGGGTCACGGGCTAGAATGGAACTAATCCATCGTGATGTCTTATTTAAGGGGAACGTATGGGCGATAACGCATTAAAATGGCCCTGAAGTAGGAACCAAATGCCTGTCAAAGAGCATAGTTAGCTACCCCCAAGTTAAATGGGATCCCAGGCGAGAAGAGGGACACGTATTGGGCGGGTTGATGATTTCACGGAGGTAGGTAGATTAAGAGATAACCAATTGGAAGGGGATAGTCATTTGGATCGAGGAAGATTTATGACTGTATGGGGTATGTACCGCAAGTGGATTTAATGTACTAATGTCTGACCAAGGTATTCATGTAGGCAAGAATATTCGTGTTGGAAGGAATGTAAAAGGGAATAATAGGTTAATGTTTTATGTACTATGTGAGTATTATGTGCATGCTTATATGCATGGGGTAAAGGATTAATGTTGATTAAACATACTATGTACTATGTACTTTATACATTAATAGCACTGTACCATTAATTAATGTGGTGTGTGCATTAATGCACGAATTACATAAGCATGTAAATGGGGGAAAAATTGCAATAGAGACATAAGTGTCAGATTGATGAGGAATTGGTCGAGTATAGCATCAGGGAGTAGTTTAGAGTAAGAATATCAGCTTTGGGAGTTGAAGGCGGAATTTGTGTTTCTTCCCTGAAGGGTGCCCTAGGAAGCGTTAAGGCTTCATTTTTGGTTTACAAGACCAGAGTAATGAGTTATACTACTGGGGCTCTTCATTTAAGGAGTTTGTTCTCGAGCAGGCTGATGCTGGGAAGGGCGAAGAGAATAATCATAAAGTAGAGAATGGATGCTACTTGGCCAATGATGATGAAAGGATACTCAACTGGCTGTCCTCCGATTCATGTTAGCGTAAAGAGATCTGCAACTAGAATTCAAAACAGGCATTGGCTTAGTGGTCGGAATATTATGCTGCGCTGTTTAGATACGTGAAGAATGGGAAATAATATGAGAATGAGGATAGAGAAAATTAGGGCTAATACACCTCCTAGCTTATTAGGAATTGACCGTAGGATAGCGTATGCAAAAAGAAAGTATCACTCCGGCTTAATATGGGGAGGAGTGTTGAGGGGGTTAGCAGGAGTATAATTGTCGGGGTCACCTAGAAGGTCTGGAGAAAATAGAACTAGGGCTATAAATAGTAGTAATAGAAGAAGGACACCTAATACATCTTTAATAGTGTAGTAGGGGTGGAATGGGATTTTGTCAGAGTCCGAGATTAAGCCGGATGGGTTATTAGACCCTGTTTCGTGGAGGAACAGTAAGTGAACTATCACTAAAGCTGCAACAATAAAAGGTAGGATAAAGTGGAAGGCGAAAAATCGTGTTAGAGTTGCTTTATCAACTGAGAATCCACCTCAGATTCACTCAACTAGGGTAGTGCCAATATAAGGGATAGCTGACAGGAGGTTGGTGATAACTGTTGCACCTCAGAATGATATTTGTCCTCATGGTAGAACGTAGCCTATAAAAGCAGTTGCCATTACTGCAAAGAGAAGAATCACTCCGATATTTCAGGTTTCAAAATAAGTATAGGAGCCGTAGTAAAGCCCTCGGCCCACGTGGAGGAATAGGCAAATGAAAAATATAGAGGCACCATTAGCATGTATATATCGGATTAGTCAACCATAATTTACGTCTCGGCAGATGTGCGTTACGGAGGAGAAAGCTGTTATTGTATCAGAGGTGTAGTGTATAGCTAGAAATAGACCAGTTAAGATTTGGATTAGAAGGCAAAGTCCAAGGAGGGAGCCAAAATTTCATCAAGCTGAGATATTTGAGGGAGCAGGCAGGTCAATAAAAGAATGATTGATAATTTTAAGTAATGGGTGAGTTTTGCGGATATTTGTCATTAAATTGTTTTTATAGTTGAATCACAACGATGATTTTTCATGTCATTAGTCATGGTTAGACTCCATGTAAAAACAATGACATATACTACATATTTATTAAGTATACTATTTGTTTTAGGATTTTTAGGTTTTTCTTCAAAGCCTTCTCCTATTTATGGTGGTTTGGGGTTAATTATTAGTGGGGGTGTGGGGTGTGGAATTGTGTTATGCTTTGGTGGATCATTTTTAGGATTAATGGTGTTTTTAATTTATTTAGGAGGAATGTTGGTAGTGTTTGGTTATACTACTGCGATAGCTACGGAAGAGTATCCGGAAGCTTGAAATTCGAATGTAGTGATTTGAGGGGTAGTGTTATTGGGGGTAGTGGTAGAGTTGATGGTTGTGTTTTTAACTATTCTATTTGATGAGGTGGAAATTATTATTGAGTTTAAAGGTTTAGAGGATTGAATAATGTTTGATGGTGATGAGTTAGGATTAGTGCGGGAAGATTCAATAGGGGTGGCTGCTCTGTATAGTTATGGTAGTTGATTAATGGTAGTTGCGGGTTGATCTTTATTTGTTAGTATTTTTATTGTTATTGAGATTACTCGGGGAAATAGAAAGTTACTATTAATGCTAGAATAGTTGAAATTAGGAATGATAGGAAGTATAATTTGATTAAACCTTTGTGGTTTGATGTTAAGGTCGAGGCAGAAGATTGTGTGTTAGCGATAAGTTTTGGTACTGCTTTTTCTATTCAGATTTGATCTAAGAGAGTTGAAGCTAATTTTTGACTGATTAAGAGATCAGAGCGAGGGTATAAGCGGTGGGTGGTAATAGGGAAGTATCCTAGCAGAGTTGAAAATTTGGAAGTGTGTGAGTAATAATTTAGTTTTAGATTAATGGTAAGTTGGTTTAATTCTATAGCAATGATAAATCCTATGATTGTGACGAAGAGGGCGGTAGTTTTTAGATAGATAGGTATAGTTAGTAAAGGAATGTTTATAGGAGGGATGTTGTATGACAATAGGAAGCCTGCAAAAATGCTTCCAATCAATAAGCGTTTAATAGAGTTTACTAGTTGGGGGTTGTTTTCATCAATTGTGATAAGCGTAGAAAATCGAGGCTGTCCTATAAGGGCGAAGAAAATGATTCGTGTACTGTAGACAGCGGTAAGAGAGGTGGCAAAAAGAGTGATTATTAGGGCTCAGGCGTTGGCATTAGATGTATTTGCGGCTTCGATGATTAGGTCTTTAGAATAAAATCCAGTTAGGAAAGGCATTCCAGTGAGTGCGAGGCTGCCGATAATAAGGGAAGAGGATGTGAAGGGTAAAGCTTTGAAAAGACCTCCTATTTTTCGAATGTCTTGTTCATCGTTTAGGTTGTGGATAATTGATCCGGAGCATATGAATAGCATTGCTTTAAAGAAAGCGTGTGTGCAGATGTGGAGGAATGCTAGGTGTGGTTGGTTGATTCCGATTGTCACTATTATCAGACCTAGTTGACTTGAAGTGGAAAATGCAACAATTTTTTTAATATCATTTTGGGTGAGTGCACAAATAGCGGTAAAGAGGGTTGTAATAGCTCCTAGACATAGAGCTAGTGTTTTAGCAGAGTCGTTGTTTTCTAATAGAGGGTAAAACCGGACTAGAAGAAAGATTCCGGCGACTACTATAGTGCTTGAATGGAGTAGGGCTGAGACTGGGGTGGGACCTTCTATTGCAGAAGGTAATCAGGGGTGGAGTCCAAATTGGGCTGATTTTCCTGTTGCTGCTAGAAGGAGGCCTAATAGGGGTAGAAGTGGGGTTTCGGTTATAAAGAGTTGTTGAAGTTCTCAAGAATTTGAGTTAAGTATAAATCATGCTATGGATAGGACAAAGCCAATATCTCCAATTCGATTATAGAGAATGGCTTGCAGAGCTGCTGTGTTAGCGTCAGTTCGTCCATATCACCAGCCAATTAAGAGGAAAGATATAATGCCTACCCCTTCTCATCCAATAAACAGTTGGAATAGGTTATTTGATGTAACAAGGATTATTATTGTGATTAAGAATATTAAAAGATATTTAAAAAAGCGATTAATGTAGGGATCAGAGTGTATATATCATATTGAAAATTCTATGATTGATCATGTAACGAAAAGTGCTACAGGTATAAATGTTAGGGAGAAGTAATCTAGTTTAAAGCTTATGGTGAAGTTAAAGGTTTGAATTGTTATTCAGTGTCAGTTGGAGATGACTAATTCGTAATTGGAATTAATGAATATGAGTGAAGGAAGAGTGCAGAATGCTAGAGCGTACACAATAGATGTTTTTACATAATTAGGGAAGTTAGTTGAATTGTATGAGTCAGTGAAGCTAAGAAAGATGGGAAAGAGTAGAATGATAAGTGATATGAGGGTTAAAGCGGGAAATAAGTTTATTACTTTTATTTGGAGTTGCACCAATTTTTTGGCTCCTAAGGCCAATGGAATACTTCTATCCTATAAAAGTTAAGAAAGCCACGAGTTTAGGCGTGGAGGCATGAGTTAGCAGTTCTTGCATTCTTTCTTGGTAAATAAGAGGATATGATCTTCTATTATTAGATTCACAATCTAATGTTTTGTTTAAACTATATTTACAATAGAGCTGGCCTAAGATGATTTTGGGGTTGATAGATAGTAAGACTAGGGGGAAAATATGTAGGAATATGAGAATGTTTTCTCGTGTGTGGGTTGGATTAATACTAACTAGGTGATAGGTGAATTTGCCACGTTGTGTGGTAATAAGTATATAAAGTGAATATAGGGCTGTGATTAGTATATTTAGTCCTATTAGGATAATTGTAATGTTTGATCATGAGAAAGATGATAGGATAATAAATAGTTCTCCGATTAAGTTAATAGAAGGAGGAAGGGCCAGGTTTGTCAGGCTAGCTAAAACCCATCAAGCTGCTATTAAGGGAAGGATGGATTGTAGGCCTCGGGCTAGGATTATGGTTCGGCTATGAATTCGTTCATAATTAGTATTAGCAAGGCAGAATAATATAGATGATGTAAGGCCATGGGCTACTATTAGTGCTGTTGCTCCTATAAAGCTTCATGGAGTTTGAATTATGATAGCTACGATTACTAGTGCTATATGACTGACAGATGAGTAAGCAATTAGAGATTTAAGATCTGTTTGTCGCAAACAGATAGAGCTAGTTATAATTATCCCTCATAGGGATAATAAGATAAAGGGATAGGCTATAATATTTGTGATTGGATCAAGTATAGTTGTAATCCGTATTATACCATACCCTCCAAGCTTAAGTAAAATAGCAGCTAAGACTATGGATCCAGCGATTGGGGCTTCTACGTGAGCTTTGGGGAGTCAGAGATGGAGGCCATAGAGGGGTATTTTTACTATAAAGGCTATCATACATGCTAGTCATATTATATTGTTAGCTCAAGTGGATGATAGAGTGTCTGATTGATAGAGTGATATGATAAAGTTTAGTGATCCTGTAGATTTTTGGATATAAATCAGTACTACAAGTAGAGGTAAGGATCCGATGAGAGTATAGAATAAGAAGTATAGTCCTGCATTTAAACGTTCCGTTTGATTACCTCAGCGAGTAATGATAATTAAAGTAGGAATTAGGGTAGCTTCAAATAAAACGTAGAATAGGATTAACTCTGAGGCGGAGAAGGTTATGATTAAGAAGAGCTGAAGTGAGATAAGCATAAGGATGTAGAGTTTTTTTCGTATTAAGGGTTCTTTAGCAAGGTGGTTTTGGCTGGCTATAATTATTAGGGGCAGTAATCATGCGGTAAGAATTAAAAGTGGTGTAGATAAAGAATCTGAAAAGAAAGTGAGGGAGAAAACTTTATTGTTATCCTCAGCTTGGTAAAGTGAGAATAGGACGATTAAGCTAATGATAAAGCTATGGATTGATGTGTTAATTCAGATTAGGGACTTTTTAGAGAATCATATGGTTGGGATTAAGAGAATAGTTGGTATGATAATTTTTAGCATTGTAAAATATTAAGGTTTTGTACATAATCTATTCCGTAGGTATTAGATACTATAACCAGAAGAGCTAGGCCTACAGCTGCTTCACATGCTGCAAATACAAGGAGAATAACAGGCAGTGCAAATGATAGTATGAAATGAGTATTTAAGGTGGCAAGGGTAATTATAATAAATATAGATAGTATTATGCCTTCTAAACATAGTAAAGAAGATATCAGGTGAGATCGATAGATAAACATACCTAATAAGGATGTAAGATAGGCTAAGAATAGATTCAGAGTTACTATGGGCATTTAGTAATTATGATAGATCATAATCTAGTGAGTCGAAATCACTTGTTTTAATTTAAACTAATTACCATATTCAACTCATTCAAGGCCTTTTTGAATTCATTCGTAGGCTAAACCTAAAGTGAGAATTAGAATTAGTAGCAAGGCTATAGTTAATATGAGTGTAAGGTTGCTAGTTTGGGATGCTCAAGGTAGGGGTAAGAGAAGAGCAATTTCTAGGTCAAATAGAAGAAAGGTAATAGCCACAAGAAAAAATTTTATGGAAAAAGGAAGTCGAGCTGATCCTATTGGGTCAAAGCCACACTCATAAGAGCTAACTTTTTCTGAATAGGTATTAGTCTGGGGTAACCAAAATGCGATTAAAACTAAGATGAGTGAGATAAAGGCATTAATGAAGAGCGTGATTAATAGGTTTATTACTTTCCCTCAGACTTAGACTGAGGCTAGGTGATTGGAAGTCAGCTGTACTAAATTATACTAGGAAAGTATGATCCTCATCAATAAATTGAGACATACAAGAATAATCAGACTACATCTACGAAGTGTCAGTATCAGGCTGCAGCTTCAAAGCCAAAGTGGTGATTAGAGGTAAAGTGGAAATTTAATTGGCGTAATAAGCAAACTAGTAGAAACGTAGATCCAATAATGACGTGAAGACCATGAAATCCTGTTGCTATAAAAAATGTAGAGCCATAAACACCATCAGAGATAGTAAATGATGTTTCTAGATATTCAGATGCTTGAAGAAGGGTGAAATATAAGCCGAGGGCAATTGTAATAGCTAAAGCTTGGAGTATATGTTTGCGATTGCCTTCTATTAAGCTATGGTGGGCTCAGGTGATCGAGACCCCTGAAGCAAGGAGGACAGAGGTATTAAGTAGTGGGACTTCAAAGGGGTGAAGTGGGTTGATTCCTACAGGGGGTCAGCATCCTCCTAGCTCAGGAGTAGGTGCTAGGCTTGAGTGGTAGAATGCCCAAAAGAAACCAGCAAAAAAGAATACTTCTGAGATAATAAATAAGATTATTCCATATCGAAGACCTTTTTGTACAATTGTTGTGTGGTGGCCTTGAAATGTCCCTTCGCGGATAATGTCTCGCCATCATTGATATATAGTTAATATGTTAGTTGTTAGTCCAAGTATAAGAAGGGAGTTGGAATCAAAGTGAAACCATATAATTAAGCCTGAAGTTAGGAGTAGGGCTGATAGTGCTCCAGTCAAGGGTCAGGGGCTAGGGTTGACTATGTGATAAGCATGGGTTTGGTGGGTCATTAGGTGTTATCATGTAGGTATAGGCTCACAAGAAGGGTGAAAACATATGCTTGAATTAGAGCAACGGCGAATTCAAGGATTGTTAGGAGGATTAGAATGATAAATGTGATTATAGCAGTAGGGGTACTAATAGAGGTTAATACTAATGTAGCACCTCCGATTAGGTGCATAAGTAAGTGGCCGGCTGTAATGTTGGCTGTAAGTCGGACGGCTAGAGCCATAGGTTGAATAAAAAGACTAATTGTTTCAATAATTACAAGTATGGGAATTAGGGGAATAGGAGTACCTTGTGGTAGAAAGTGGGCTAAGGATGCTTTAGTTTTATGGCGAAAGCCTGTGATTACGGCCCCTGCTCATAGGGGGATAGCTATGCCTAGATTTATTGACAATTGTGTGGTTGGTGTAAATGAATGTGGGAGTAGGCCTAGTAGATTGGTTGACCCAATGAATAGGATTAGAGAGATTAGTATCAGGGATCATGTCCGTCCCTTTAAGTTATGTATGGTCATTATTTGTTTAAGTACAAGTTGGATAAGTCATTGTTGGAATGATACTAGACGGTTATTAATAAGTCGATTTGGAGAGGGGAAGAGGATGTTAGGAAATGCAATAATTAGAATGATGACGGGCAGTCCTATTAGTGTTGGGGTAATGAAAGAGGCAAATAAATTTTCGTTCATTTTTTCTCTCAAGGGGTGTTATGAGTGATTGATTTTATATCCTTGTGGGAAGGGCTTAAGTAGTATGAATGATTAGTAATTTTAACTTGGAATAAGATAAATAATGCTAAGATTATGGATATAATAGTGATAAATCATGTAGATGTGTCTAGCTGGGGCATACCATTATGAGGAGGTTTAAACTCCTAATCTTTAACTTAAAAGGTTAATGCTTTATTAGCTTCATAATGAATTTATAGTATAGATGAAGATCAGTTTTCGAAATGCTTTAGTGGAACCATTTCAAGGACAATTGGTATAAAGCTATGATTAGAACCACAAATTTCTGAGCATTGGCCATAGTATAAGCCAGGTCGGGTAGATGTTAATGTTGCTTGGTTCAATCGGCCAGGAATAGCATCAGTTTTTAGGCCCAGGGATGGGACGGCTCAAGAGTGAAGTACATCTTCGGATGAGATTAGTATTCGGATTGGTAACTCTATGGGAAGAACAACTCGATTATCAACTTCAAGAAGACGTAGCTCGCCAGGTTTTAATTCAGATGTAGGAATTATATAGGAGTCAAAATTTAGATCTTCATAATCTGTGTATTCGTAGCTTCAGTATCACTGATGACCTATTGTCTTTACTGTCAGTGAGGGATCATTAATTTCATCTATCATGTAAAGAATTCGTAATGAAGGCAGGGCGATTAAGATTAGAATAATAGCTGGCAAGATGGTTCAAATAGTTTCAACTTCTTGGGCATCTATTGTACTGGTGTGGGTTAATTTAGTTGTTAGTATTAGTGAAATGATGTATAAAACTAAAGAGCTGATTAAAAATACAATTATCAGGGTGTGGTCATGGAAATGTAATAATTCTTCTATAATAGGGGAGGTAGCGTCTTGGAATCCTAATTCAAAAGGGTATGCCATAAAGATATAAAGGAGTTTAACCTATAAATTAACTTCGACAAAGTTATGTAATATTTTTACTAATATCTTATAAAGAAAGTCATAATGGTTATGGGGCTGGCTTGAAACTAGTCTTAGGGAGTTCGATTCTTTCCTTTCTTGAGTTTAGGCTTTTACATAAGTTGGCTCTTCAAATGTATGGTAAGGTGGAGGGCATCCATGGAGTCACTCTAAATTAGTTGAAGTTAATTCGACAGTTAATACTTCTCGTTTGGATGCGAAGGCTTCTCAGATTATAAAAATTATAATTATTACAGCTGTTAGAGAGATGAATGAGCCTATGGATGATACTGTATTTCATGTAGTGTATGCATCTGGGTAATCAGAATATCGTCGTGGCATGCCTGATAGGCCTAAAAAATGTTGGGGGAAAAATGTGAGATTCACTCCTACGAACATTACGGTGAAGTGAATTTTAGCTCATGTGTCGTCAAGTGTGTAACCTGAGAATAGGGGGAATCAGTGCACAAATCCTCCTATAATTGCGAAAACGGCTCCTATTGATAAGACATAGTGAAAATGGGCAACTACATAGTATGTGTCATGTAGAACAATGTCTAGGGATGAGTTGGCTAGAACAATTCCTGTCAGACCSCCTACTGTAAATAAAAAGATAAATCCTAGAGCTCATAATATGGCAGGAGATCATTTAATGTTTCCGCCATGAAGAGTTGCCAATCAGCTAAAGACTTTTACTCCTGTGGGAATAGCGATGATTATGGTTGCAGATGTAAAGTACGCTCGGGTGTCTACATCTATTCCAACAGTAAACATGTGGTGAGCTCATACAATAAACCCAAGGAACCCAATTGATATTATAGCTCAGACTATGCCCATATAACCAAATGGTTCTTTTTTGCCAGAGTAATAAGTAACAATATGTGAAATTATACCAAACCCTGGGAGAATAAGAATATATACTTCAGGGTGCCCGAAAAATCAGAATAAGTGTTGATATAGAATTGGATCACCTCCTCCAGCTGGATCGAAGAAAGTTGTGTTCAAATTTCGGTCTGTTAGCAGTATAGTAATACCTGCTGCAAGAACTGGAAGTGAGAGAAGAAGCAGTACGGCTGTAATAAGAACTGATCACACGAATAGTGGGGTTTGATATTGAGACATAGCTGGGGGTTTTATATTAATGATGGTGGTAATAAAATTGATTGCCCCTAAAATAGAGGATACACCTGCCAGATGAAGTGAGAAGATAGTTAGATCCACAGAAGCTCCTGCATGTGCAAGGTTACCTGCTAGCGGGGGATAAACGGTCCATCCAGTTCCTGCTCCTGCCTCTACTATTGAGGAGGCTAAAAGTAGAAGAAATGAAGGAGGTAGAAGTCAAAAACTTATATTATTCATTCGGGGGAATGCTATATCAGGGGCTCCGATTATTAGAGGGACTAATCAGTTCCCAAACCCGCCAATTATAATTGGCATAACTATAAAGAAAATTATGACGAACGCATGAGCGGTTACTACTACGTTGTAAATCTGATCGTCTCCTAGTAGGGCTCCTGGCTGACCCAGTTCTGCTCGAATTAATAAGCTAAGAGCTGTTCCTACTATTCCAGCTCAAGCACCAAATAGGAGATACAATGTTCCAATATCTTTGTGATTTGTTGAGAATAATCAACGGTTGATGAACATAAGTAGGTGGTAAAATGGCTGAGCAAGCATTAGACTGTAAATCTAAAGACAGAGGTTGAGTCCTCTTTTTACCAAGTCCTGAGGTGAATTTTCATATTGAATTGCAAATTCAAAGGAGCAGCTTCAACTCTGCCGGGGCTTCTCCCGCCTTTTTTTTCTAACGGCGGGAGAAGTAGATTGAAGCCAGTGGATTAAGGCATTTAGCTGTTAACTAAGTTTTTATAGGTTTAAATCCTATCAATCTAGAAAAAGGGCTTAGCTTAAATTAAAGCGATTGAGTTGCATTCAGTTGATGCAGGATAAAGTCTTGTAGTCCTTAGGTCAGGAGTTAAGTGTAGATACTTACTTAGAGCTTTGAAGGCTCTCGGTCTATTGTTAGCCTAAACTCCTAGTGTAGGATTGATAGAGTGGGTGTGAGGGGGAGAAATATTGTTGAGATGATAACGATGGTTGATATAAGGGGTGAGATTTTAGTATTTTCAAATTGTCATTTGATTTTGGTGTTGTTGGGAGATGGGAATAGCGTGAGGGAGGTTGAGTAGATAAGTCGTATGTAAAAATAAAGATTTAGGAGGGCTATAATAGCTATAGATGTGGGTAGAATAATATTATTATTGGAAATAAGCTCTTTGATAATTATCCATTTAGGGGCAAACCCAGTTAGAGGAGGAAGTCCTCCTAGAGATATTAGGACAACAAGAATAATTGAAACGAGAAGGGGGGATTTATTTCAGGAATTGGATAATGAGAGGGTTGATGTTTTTTTATTATGGTAGAGTAAAATAAATATGTTAATTGTTAATATAATATAAATAAGTAAATTTAGAATTGATAGTGTAGGGTCAAATGAGATAATTGCTATCATTCAGCCTATATGGGCGATTGATGAGTATGCTAGAATCTTTCGTAGTTGAGTTTGGTTTAGTCCCCCTCAACCACCGAGTAGAATAGATATGAGTGCTATAATTGTAATTAAGGTGTAGTTGATGGAAGGGGCAATTTGGAATATAACGGAGATTGGGGCAATTTTTTGTCATGTCAGTAGAATGAGTCCTGAGATAAGGGGGATTCCTTGGGTAACTTCTGGGACTCATAGGTGGAAAGGGGCTAGACCTATTTTTATTGATAAGGCTATTGTTAGTATAAAGGAGGATAGATGGTTAATAATGTTAGAGATAGACCATTCTCCTGTCTTATAGAAATTGATGATAGCTGCTATTATAAGGATCATGGAGGCGGTTGCTTGAATTAGGAAATATTTTGAAGCAGCTTCAATTGAGCGAGGATTGGGCTTGTTTACTAAAATAGGGATAATAGCTAGTAGGCTTATTTCTAGTCCAATTCAGATGAGTAGTCAGTGGGAGCTAAATAGTGTAATTATAGTTCCTGAAAATAGGGTGAAGTAAATGGTAGTAGAAGTAAGGAGATTAATTAGTACGGGAAGGGTATAATCCAACATTTTCGGGGTATGGGCCCGATAGCTTGTTTAGCTGACCTTACTGTGGGATTTAGTGTATTAGGTAGCACGAAGAATTTTGAATTCTTAAGGTTAGGTTCAAGTCCTGTTGTCCCAGAAATAAGAGGATTTTAACCCCTATAATTTACTCTATCAAAGTAACTCTTTTGTCAGACATATTTCTTAGGTTTGAGGGGGAACGCAAGCTGCAATTACTGGTAGTGAGACATGTCATATACATAGAGCTAGTGTTAGGGGAAGGAAATTTTTTCATAGAAGATGTATTAGGTGATCGTATCGGAATCGAGGGTAAGATGCTCGAATTCATAAGAATGTTGAAGTTAAAATCAGAGTCTTGAGGGCGAAGCTGAATGTGAAAGTTTCGGGTATAGGGGGGTTTAGGAGCGCTCCTATGAAGAGGGTAGTAGTTAGGGCGTTTATTATAATGATGTTGGTGTATTCTGCTATAAAGAATAGGGCGAATGGGCCTGCAGCATATTCTACGTTAAAGCCTGAGACAAGTTCTGACTCCCCTTCTGTTAGATCAAAGGGAGCTCGGTTTGTTTCAGCTAAGGTGGAAATAAATCACATTATAGCTAGTGGTCATGTTGGTAGGATTAGTCATATGAATTGTTGAGTTGTGATTAGAGTTGATAGTGTAAATGAACCATTTATAAGAAGGACCGATAAAAGAATAATGGCTAGGGTAACTTCATATGAAATTGTCTGGGCAACGGCTCGCAGGGCTCCGATTAAGGCGTATTTGGAGTTTGATGCTCACCCAGATCATAAAATCGCGTAAACTGCTAAGCTTGATGTTGCTAGGATGAATAGAACACCTATATTTATGTTGATAAGAGGTTGGGGTATTGGTAGTGGGATTCATATGGTAATTGCTAGGGTTAGGGCTAGGGTGGGGGCAATAATGAATAGGGAAATAGAAGATGTAGAGGGTTTAAGGGGTTCTTTAATAAATAGTTTTATAGCGTCTGCAAATGGTTGAAGTAGGCCGTAAGGTCCTACTACGTTTGGGCCCTTTCGTAGTTGTATGTAACCTAGTATTTTTCGTTCGACTAGGGTTAGAAATGCTATGGCGACTATGACGGGGACAATTAAGAAGAGGAGGTTAACCAAAAACATGGATTATTAAGAAGAGGAATTGAACCTCTGATAGTAAGGTTTTAAATCTTATGCAATTGCCGGGCTCTGCCATCTTAATAGGCCCTGTTCTAGGGTAAGTGGGGAAATGATTTATAAAATTAAGACTGTATCATTAATTTTTCTCTAAGGCGTGAAAGTTTTATGGGCCTCATTTCTCTTGTCCTTTCGTACTGGGAGAAATATTAAATAGATAGAAACCGACCTGGATTTCTCCGGTCTGAACTCAGATCACGTAGGACTTTAATCGTTGAACAAACGAACCATTAGTAGCGGTTACACCACTTGGATGTCCTGATCCAACATCGAGGTCGTAAACCCTACTGTCGATATGGACTCTTAAGTAGGATTGCGCTGTTATCCCTAGGGTAACTTGTTCCGTTGATCAATAAGTTTGGGTCAATTAATGAATAGATGCTTTGACTGGTCAGGTCTAAGCTAAAATCATTCGGAGGTTGATTTATGCTCCGAGGTCACCCCAACCAAAATCTTGAGCTTAATTAAGGCAGATTTGTTAGTCCCTATAGGGAGGAGAATAGAAAATGCTTAAGCTAAGTAGATTTAAGCTCCATAGGGTCTTCTCGTCTTATTGTATTATTCCCGCCTCTTCACGGGAAGGTCAAGTTCACTGATTAAAAGTAAGAGACAGTATAACCCTCGTGGGGCCATTCATACAAGTCCCTATTTAAGGAACAAATGATTATGCTACCTTTGCACGGTCAGGATACCGCGGCCGTTAAACGCATGTCACTGGGCAGGCAGTGCCTCTAATACTGGTAATGCTAGAGGTGATGTTTTTGGTAAACAGGCGGGGTTAGTGTTTGCCGAGTTCCTTTTACTTTTTTTAATCTTTCCTTTATATGCACGCCGGTGTTGGGTTAACAGTTTAAATAATAAGGGATATAGGGTTTTGAGTATAATTATATGTCTGTTAACTATCAGTGAGTCATTCGATCTGATATAAGCTTGTGCAAGGAGAATTATTTCTTGTTACTAATACTAACATTATTGCATCTATAAAATTATAGAGTAGTCCAGTTGTGTAGTTAGGAGTTCATGACTAAGTGTGGAATTAAGTTAGGTCTAGACTATTAGGTTAAGCTTGAACGCTTTTTTAATTGATGGCTGCTTTTAAGCCAACTATGTAGGATTTATAGTTTACTCTCTAAATAAGGCTGTCTCCTTTGTCTAAAGAGCTGTACCTCTTTAGAATGACTGTTAAATTTACATTAGGATTAATAATTCTTTTTGGTAAATTTAAGGTTGAACTGAAATTCTAGTCTGGACAACCAGCTATCACCAAGCTCGTTAGGCTTTTCACCTCTACTAACAAGTCATCCCACTATTTTGCTACATAGACGGGTTTATTCTTTTAATTGCTCATTAGTAGCTCGTTTGGTTTCGGGGTACTTTACTTAAATTCTTTTTGTAAAGTTTTTTCTAGTTAATTCATTATGCAAAAGGTAGAGGGGTTTATCCTTGCTTTATATTACTATCAGTTAATTCTTTCAGCTTTCCCTTACGGTACTATCTCTATAACTCCAAAAGCTAATTTCTATCTCCTATACTTTAAATAAGGTAAATGTTTTATTTAATAGATTTTTATAGTTTAGTTGGTTAATTTTTGGGTTAGGACTAGTTCAAGATATTCATGGAGGTGAAATCTTCCGGGTGTAAGCCGGATGCTTTGTCTTGTTAAGCTATATCTTGATATTCCAAACACACTTTCCAGTATGTTTACCTTGTTACGACTTGTCTCTTCTTGCATTTAGGAAATTGGTATATTAGTTATGTGAAGCAATCTTGGGTGCTTGAAGAGGGTGACGGGCGGTGTGTGCGTGCTTTATTGCCCAATTCAGCCGGGCACTCTATTCCCTGCTTACTACTAAATCCGCCTCGGGCAGTCATATTTCATGACAGCTATCGTGAGATGTTCTAGGGATTAGAAAATGTAGCCCATTTCTTCCCACTCTATAGGCTACACCTTGACCTAACGTTTTTATGTAAAATTATTGTGCTTACTGTAGTGCCTTGTTAGGGTTTGCTGAAGATGGCGGTATATAGGCTGATTTTGCAAAGAGTGGTCAGGTTTAACGGGGTTTATCGATTATAGAACAGGCTCCTCTAGAGGGGTATAAAGCACCGCCAAGTCCTTTGAGTTTTAAGCAATGGCTAGTAGTTCTCTGGCGAATGTTCTTGTTAGTTGAACATTTATGTTTAGGGCTAAGCATAGTGGGGTATCTAATCCCAGTTTGGGCCTTAGCTATCGTGAGTTCAGGGGTTGTAAGATCACTTTCGTTAATATATTTTTATTTTAACTAAGGCTTTTTACAGCTTAGTTAGAGCTTAATCTTATCTAGGGTTAAACCTTAATCACGCTTTACGCCGTGCTTTATTAATTAGGGTTAATCGTATGACCGCGGTGGCTGGCACGAAATTTACCAACCCTGGTATTAGTATGACTCAGTCAAACTTTCGTTTATATCTTAATTTTAATCACTGCTGTGTCCCGTGGGGGTGTGGTGTAGCAAGGCGTCATGAGCTGCTTGGGAGAGCGTACTTGATGCCTGCACCTTTAGATCCTTATGGACATAGAGGGCATTCTCACTGGGGCGAGGATACTTGCATGTGTAAGTCTACTAAAAATTAATAAAAAGGCCAGGACCAAACCTATGTGTTTATGGAGTATAAATACTCATCTTAGCATTTTCAGTGCTTTGCTTTAAATTTAAGCTACATTAAC